TATCAGGAAGTACAGCTTGTGGAACTTCAATATCCACAGGCTTATTGGCTAAATGGCAATTGGCACATACAATTCGACCCGTTGCTTCTCGTGGATTTTCATAACCTTGCTGCGCAAAAACGGGATATGCGTTTGAAATAGATGTTCGAGTTATTACATATATCATGATCGATACAGAAATAGATCGAGTCATCTGTTCCTTTACCCAAGAAAAAGTATTTCTATTTTGCATGGTACAATCATTGATCCCGTAATTTCTACAATAAATTAGATAGGTAGCTAGTAGAGTTCCCTATCCATAAATCTGCCGTTGTACGGAAATAAATGTACTGGAATATAGGACGAATACCTTGAAGAGGTAGAAGTATAAAGAATAAGTAAAATAGAAAATACTTTCTTTATACACGAAGAAAAATTATGATTTGATTAATATCAGGAGATCAAATAAGTTCTTCATTCATTCATTGAATGATAAATGACTACAAGCGAAGGAGATACACGATTTAAAAAATGGAAGATCCAATATTTCACAATTGTATCTAGAATAACTGGAAAAGTGGAAACAAGACCAGATATAATTTGATCGTTATGAGCCAATCCAAAATCGTTGTAGATCGAACCAATCATGAGTTCCCAACCATGGGTCGAGTGAAATCCGATCCATAAATCAGTAACTAAAAGAATCGAAAAAGCTTTTATTGTGTCACTTAAGTTATAGAGGAATTCCTGAACCCAAGAATTAAGAATGACAAGTTCTTCATTACCTAGAATAAAATAACCACTTAGAATAGCGAAACAGATTATATTTGTCGAGAAATTAAAAATTATATGGAGATGATATTCATTGTGTGTTTTGACCAATTGTATCGTTTCCTTATGTATTCCTATAGGAAGCTTTTGTATATGTGTCTCCGGGTATTCCTTTATCATTTCATTCAACAAAAGGAGTTCCTCTAATTCTAGGAATTTTTCTAGAACATTGTTCTCTTGAATATCATTCAGAAAGGTTTCGGATTGCCTAGTATTCCACCAATTAGTAACCCAGGGTTCCAGACTTTTATTAAATGATAGAGATACCCACCAGGGCAAAAATACTATAGATGCAAGATATGGAAGAGAAGTCAATGCTTTCTTTTTTTTCATTTTGTATCTGTGAATTGGTAATGAACTGCTTCATTCGTCAACTCTAGCGGATCTGATATTTCTATAAAGTACGAGTTATATAACAAGGTATCGAACCTATGGATCTATTCCCATTTTATGGATCTATTCCCATTTTTGTGTAATAATTTAGTCTTGGGGTTAGAAGGAATATAGAAAGAAATGGAATAAGGGTCCTTTTCGCATAAAAAAATAAATATTATTTTCGGATTTCAAGACAAAAAAACTCCCCCTGGATCGATTGATTATTTCTAAATGCTATACCCGTCTAATCACAGCGCAGGAATAAAGTATCAATTATCGATTTAAAATCTTTCAATCTGGGACCTAAAAATAGGAATTCCTTATTTACGAAAAAAATTCCTATAGTTTATTATAGTTGTTCCATATGCATTCTCCTACTTTTTTGTTTTATTCTATGTGGGTCGCTGCGCCAACGGAACGCGAAAATAGAATCTAACATGTTTTTCTACAATTACCATTCTGAAGAAACTTCAGTTGTATTAAACGAAAAAGGAAATTAGTAAGTTCCGTCCCTCATACCGAGAAAACATTCATTCTTCAGTTCATTTCAAAATACTTCAATTGGTACTCGCAAGAAATAGGCTAATTCCGCAGCTTTTTGTTCAATTTCTCGTGGAGTAAAATTCTCATCAGTACGAGTCAAGGGAATGGTTCCTTGGCCTCTGATTTCCATATAAAGAACACGACGAGGAAAAAGACCTTCTTTAACCTCCATTCTTATTGATTGGATATCTTTCATACAGAAGCGAAGGAAGATTCGACGATTTATTCCCGGGAATCCCCAACGAAAAATACACATTCTTCCTTCTTTTCTATCGAATCGGTCATAACCACTACCGACATTCCATGAAATTGTACACCAAAAATAGGAACTAATGAATAGACCCGCAATCCCATAGAAAGACATCACGACCCCTTGTGGAAAAAAGATGATTTGCTTAGATGGAAATCCAGATATTAGATTCCTACCAAGATAACTGGAAGTTCCAACTACTAAGAATCCTAGTGAACCCAAAAAAAGGATACAGGCCCAGCAAAAATTACTTGTTTTTCGAGACCCTGTTATTAGTTCTATCCATATATGTTCTGATCGCCAGTTCATACTATATTAGATCCAGTTGCATTCGATTGGAATTGAGAGAATAACCAATATGAATTTGGCTTTTCTTTTTGCCGAAGTAACTTTCATCAACTAGTACTATTCTGATATGAACCATTAGAAGTAATTGGTTAGATACATTGACTTTCTATTATAAAAAGATTCACTGATCATTTTTCACCAGCTATACCCGCATATATATTTATGCGGATATCATGCATCCGCATGCATAACAGTTCTTTCATTTATGTTTGGAAAGGGCCACCTATCATATTACACTAAACAAATATCTATATTATGATCCAGTGTTGAAATAAGTTGAAATAAATTGATGAAATTTACCCCCATCGAATCTAGACAATCTTATTTTTTTGGACATGAAGAAATAAAGAAGCCATTGCAATTGCCGGAAATACTAGACCCACTAAAGGAACACAAATAGAGGGTAAGTTAAGATCTGTCATGGAATGGGTACCTCGATTTAATATTTTTCCCTATGATAAGGATATTTTATAATAAGTATATTTATTATAAAAAATAGTAAGTATATAAATACTATTACTATTATGTAGTTAATAAGTGCAAGGAATGGGGAATTAAATTAAGTGTACCTATTTATTTTTTTACACAAATATGTATGATGATCCACTTTAATAAATTTTCTTATTATTCTCCTATCCTCAATCTTTTTTCTATCTTTCAAATAAAGGGTTTCTTATTAATAGTAACTATTATTATAAATTAAACTAATAAACTATAAGTAAAGTTCGCGACTCTAACGAAACTAATCCAACAAAGAGAGATTCCGAGTAAAAAAGGATAATTCTTGGTAGATATAGAAATCTACTTCTATATCTATATTTTCTTTCAATATTGTTTTTTATCTATTTTTCATTATTGTATATATTCATATGTAAGAATACCTATTCATACGTAAGAAGATCGGATAAAATTCTTTTTATTTTCCCGAATTCCTCGAAAGGATAAATTCCATTTTTATCCTGTTAATAGAAAGTTTCTGATTAATAATCAGAAATATAATAGGGGGTAAGATAAAAAAATAGATTTGGAGGAAAAAGACAAAGTAATTATCCGATAACTCGTACTCCAAACAAGTAGAACTTATGTCACCAAAGAAAACACCATTCTTCTTAGTTTTTTGATTACTATGAACTAAATACCTGTCCACTACAATTCGATACAAAAAAAAAAGAATAATAGAATCTAGTGCTATACTTTTTTTTTTATTTTTTTTTCAAGGGAAAGAAACCGTGGAGCTGAAATAACTCACTTAGAACACCTTTTAAAGGATTACGTGGTACGATTGGGTCGAATAAGCCCTTATGGAATGAATACTCAGCCGCTTGTGAACCGTCGGGTACTAGTTTATTCAATGTTTGTTCAATTACTCTTTTACCCGCAAATGCAACGTAGGCATTGGGTTCAGCAATAATAACATCTCCCAACATACCAAAACTGGCTGTTACTCCACCGGTTGTAGGAGATGTAAGGATTGATACATAGAATAACTTTTTATTTGATTGATAATCATATAAAGCAGAAGATATTTTAGCCATTTGCATCAAGCTCAAACTTCCTTCTTGCATGCGTGCTCCTCCGGAAGCACATACAATAATGACAGGTATAGATCGATTAGTAGCATACTCAATCAAACGGGTGATTTTCTCGCCTACTACAGATCCCATACTACCTCCCATGAACTGAAAATCCATAACCCCAATTGCTATGGGAATACCGTTTAGTTGACCTATGCCTGTTTGAACAGCTTCAGTTAAACCTGTCCTTCTTTGATAAGAATGGATACGATCTCTATAGGGTTCCTCCTCTGAATGAAAATGAATGGGGTCCATAGAGACCATCTCTTCATCCATAGGATCCCAAGTGCCCGGATCAATCAAAAGTTCGATTCTATCTGAACTACTCATTTTCAAATGATATCCACACAGTTCACAAATATCCATTTTTGACCTCAAAAATTTTTTATAATTTAATCCATAACAATTGTCGCATTGAATCCATAAATGTCTGTATTTTTTATTATTTATATCGAAATCCTTAAGTCTTCTTCTTAAATCACGGACGTTACCACCAGTTCTTATATTTGAACTCCCACTTTTATTACTACTTATGCTTTCAGTACAAATGAAACTATAAATGTAACTATCACTGTAATTGTTGGTACCACCGAAAATGTAACTATTAATATTGACTTCACAACGAAGATAACTATCAATGCAACTATTAATGTGATTATTCCAATTGGATTGAGTATCATACATGGAATTATAATAGTATCGATTGTTACTCTTAGACCTACTATTGAAAAAACCGGAAAAAAAACTTTCGAGTTTACTCAGAAAAAGGTTATTATTGTCAATCTCAAAAATCTTATTTTCAATATCAAAATATACAGAATAACTGTCACCACGACTATCCCTAACTAAAAAAGTCTTATCAGATATCAAACTCCAAATATCCCCGATATCCACTAAATAATCAACATTACGGAAAGTCAAATTTCTCCACATACGTCCAATAGCATTAACATTAAGCCCGCCTATTGATTTACTTATCCCACACTTATGTTCTAACTTTTCGTTCGAGAATATTGAATTGAACCGCCTTTTTTCCATAGAGTCTTCTTGCTCCTTATTTGATGAAAATATAATAGATGAATAGTCATTCGATGAATAAT